TCTGACGAATCATATAGTCCTACGATTTCATCGACCGATAAGCTTATCAAAAAAATAGTAATTACTATTGAAATGATCGAAAAGGATATATGAGTTAATATATGTTCTAAGGTGGAAAATATCATAAATTTATTTTTATTAAAATGAAAAAGTGGGGTAAACCAATTCTACGGAATTGAAATCAGGAATTGAATTTATTATAGGACTTATTCCATTTGTTTTAGAAGATGCCATGCCGCCACTCGGACTCGAACCGAGATGCTCTAGCACTGCTTCCTAAGAGCAGCGTGTCTACCGATTTCACCATAGCGGCGTACTCGAAATAATAATAATCTATTATTATTTAATCGTCGAGATTGAAGGAGTCAATTCAATATTTTTTTTTCATTTTCATTCAAAGTGATGAGAAAAAACTCGTTTCGTTTCAATATGGATTGAAGCGTTCCCCATAAAAATCTTTATTATCATTTCATTTTTTAATTTTAAAATGCATTTCTCATTTATCTGATTTTATAAATCGAAGATGCACTTTTTTTATCAATGAACAAAAAAAGTCTTTTTATGGATCACAGTACAGTGTGACATTCAAAATTTTTTTATTTAACTATTTGTAGAGCTTTATATTAACCCTTAGGCCTTAGGTTGGTTTTTCGTCATGTAAAGAATTTTATTTAGGATTTCGAAAACTAATTCGATATTGGACTGAACTGAACATTTTGTCTAAGAAAAAACTTTTTTTGTAATTTTATTATTTATTATGATGATATGACAGATAATTGTACCGATGAGGAAAATAAGAATCCCCACCGGATAAAACATATTCAAAAAAAAGTGAAACCTTGTATCTTTTTTTTTTTTTTTAAAAAAAAAAAAGTACCATTTTCAGATTAAGATTAGTTAATCTAGTGTTTGACTATTTAATTGTCGTACAAAAAAACTTTTTGAATTCCCGGTAGAAAGAGACTTCGCTAAGGAAAAAGCTTTCAACGCTGCCCGATATACCTTCTTTTTCCAAATGTTTTTACGAATACGTTTTTTTGATATAGAAGTACTTTTTTTTGGAACTGCCATTAAAAATTTGAAAAAAAGTTATTCATTTCTCTAGTTGAATGTGAAAGACATCTATTGGTCAAACAATTCCATTTTTTCTTTTTTTTATATCTCTGTCTATTTTCGTCGTGCTATATTTATACATGTAACAAAATACACCGAAAAGTTCAAAAAAAACCAATCCTTACCTAACAAATTCCAAATTACTGAAATTACTTTAGTTTTTTATTAGTTGGTCAAACTCAAAAGAAAAGAACGAGTACACATTTTTTGGATTTAAAAATTTGAATTAAACTAGTAGTTAATCAAAGAATACATGATTTTCTAAAAGTTGTCTTAGTAATTTCGTCTTTTCTTTTAATTCTATTTCTTCTCCCTGGTATTGAAAGAAAAGTGTGGGATATTCTAGCGTTTTCTACAAAGAAAAAAAATATCTTTTATTCAAATGGAGTATAATCAGTTCTATCATGAATTAGTTAATGATTATGAATAAACGAACTAATAAAAAAAACGAGTTCTTTTTTTTATTGCGCCCGTTTTGGTATGGACCATCCTATTATTTCTATCAAAATAAAGTAATGTATTAACTACTCGATTTTGGTGTAATTATTTGCTCTATGCATATAAATTATCCTAATACGTAATACGTAATAATAATTGAATTTTTTTCTTCATTTTCATAAAAATTTTACTTAATATTCAATATTAATAAAATGAATTATTGTCTTATTTCATTTTAAATATAAATAGTAACTTGATCATATTCATATCATTTGACCAATTCTAACTTCTTGATTTGAATATTTGAAATATTGGTTAAAGAAGAAAGATTCAGAATAATTAGGAATAGAAAATTCTATTTAAGTATTCCATATCTTGATTTTTTATTGAACCTATAAAAAGATATAAGAGCCGGTGAATTATAAAGAATTAATTAAAAATAAAAAGGTTTTTTTATGGAATATACATATCAATATTCATGGATTATCCCCTTCATTCCACTTCCAGTTCCTATGTTAATAGGAGTGGGACTTCTACTTTTTCCAACGGCAACAAAAAATCTTCGCCGTATGTGGGCTTTTCCTAGTATTTTCTTGTTAAGTATAGTTATGATACTTTCGGTCTATCTATCTATTCAGCAAATAAATAGAAGTTTTATCTATCAATATGTATGGTCTTGGACCATTAATAATGATTTTTCTTTAGAGTTCGGTCACTTAATAGATCCACTTACTTCTATTATGTTAATATTAATTACTACTGTTGGAATTTTGGTTCTTTTTTATAGTGACAATTATATGTCTCATGATCAAGGATATTTGAGATTTTTTGCTTATATGAGTTTTTTCAATACTTCCATGTTGGGATTAGTTACTAGTTCGAATTTGATACAAATTTATATTTTTTGGGAATTAGTTGGAATGTGTTCTTACCTATTAATAGGTTTTTGGTTCACACGACCTAGTGCGGCGACTGCTTGTCAAAAAGCGTTTGTAACGAATCGTGTAGGCGATTTTGGTTTATTATTAGGAATTTTAGGTCTTTATTGGATAACCGGTAGTTTTGAATTTCGGGATTTGTTCCAAATATTGAATAACTTGATTTATAATAATGAGGTTCCTTTTTTATTTCTTACTTTGTGTGCCTTTCTTTTATTTGCAGGTGCAGTTGCGAAATCGGCACAATTTCCCCTTCATGTATGGTTACCTGATGCCATGGAAGGCCCTACTCCCATTTCGGCTCTTATACATGCCGCTACTATGGTAGCAGCGGGCATTTTTCTTGTAGCTCGACTTCTTCCTCTTTTTATAATCATACCTTACATAATGAATTTAATATCTTTAATAGGTATAATAACAGTATTATTAGGAGCTACTTTAGCTCTTGCTCAAAAAGATATTAAAAGAGGTTTAGCTTATTCTACAATGTCTCAATTGGGTTATATGATGTTGGCTCTAGGTATGGGGTCTTATCGAGCCGCTTTATTTCATTTGATTACTCATGCTTATTCAAAAGCATTGTTGTTTTTAGGATCCGGATCAATTATTCATTCAATGGAAGCTATTGTTGGATATTCTCCAGATAAAAGTCAGAATATGGTTCTTATGGGAGGTTTAAAAAAGCATGTACCAATTACAAAAACTGCTTTTTTAGTAGGTACACTTTCTCTTTGTGGTATTCCCCCCCTTGCTTGTTTTTGGTCCAAAGATGAAATTCTTAATGATAGTTGGTTGTATTCACCTATTTTCGCAATAATAGCTTGTTCCACAGCAGGATTAACCGCATTTTATATGTTTCGAATCTATTTACTTACTTTTGAGGGACATTTCAATGTTCATTTTCAAAATTACAATGGTCAAAAAAGTAGTTCCTGCTATTCAATATCTCTATGGGGAAAAGAAGTGCCAAAAACGATTAAAAATCATTTTTGTTTATTAAGTTTATTAACAATGAATAATAATGAAAGGGCTTCTTTTTTTTCGAATAAGACATATCAAATTGATGGTAATGGAAAAAACAGGATACACCCTTTTATTACTATTACTAATTTTGTCACTAAAAATACTTTCTCTTATCCTCATGAATCGGACAATACCATGTTATTTTCTATCGTTATATTAGTGATATTTACTTTGTTTGTTGGGGTCGTAGGAATTCCCTTTGTTTTTAATCAAGAAGAAATTCATTTGGATATATTATCTAAATTGTTAAATCCGTCTATAAACCTTTTACATCCGAATTCAAATAATTCGGTGGATTGGTATGAATTTGTGACAAATGCAAGTTTTTCTGTCAGTATAGCTTTTTTCGGAATATTTATAGCGTCTTTTTTATATAAGCCTATTTATTCATCTTTACAAAATTTGAACTTACTAAATTCGTTTTCTAAAAGAGGTCCTAATAGAATTTTAGGGGACAGAATAAGAAATGGGATATATGATTGGTCATATAATCGTGGTTACATAGATGCTTTTTATACAATATCCTTAACTCAGGGTATAAGAGGACTAGCTGAACTAATTCATTTTTTGGATAGACGAGTAATTGATGGAATTACGAATGGTTTCGGTCTTACAAGTTTCTTTTTCGGAGAAGGTATCAAATATGTAGGGGGCGGTCGCATCTCTTCTTATCTCTTATTGTATTTATTGTTTGTATTAATTTTTTTATTAATTTATTCCTTTTTGTTTTTTTTTTAATTTGAATTTTTTATAAGTTCTATTTTTTTTTTCAACAAAAAAAAAATGAAATTCTTAATTCTATTTAATAGTCTTATTCTATTTAATAGTTGGAATAATTAATTTATTATTTAATAATGAATTTCTTTTAATTTAAGAATGAATTTCGTTTAATTTAAGAATGAATTTCGTTTAATTTCTTATTTTCTTATTTAATTTATTTTTTTTTCAAACCATAAAAAAAATGGATCTTTTTTCAATTTAAATATTTCTAACTTCGAATTCTCTTTATTTTTATTCCTATCCATATAAGAAGTTTTATAAACTTGGCTATCTTTATAGAATGTCTCTTGAAAGTTGAATTCATCCCTTGTTTTTTCCTTTTCATTCACTCGGATCTCTTCCCTTTCATCGATTTTGTCCGGATCCTCCTTTTCTTCCGAAAAAAGAGAAGGATCTTCTTCGGTGGATCCCTCTTGTTCCTGTTTAGTCCCCTTCGTTTCGAAAGTTGTTTCTATTTCTACATCTGTTTCTTCCTCGCCTTCCCCCCTTTCTTCCGTTTCTGAGGTTTCTTTGAATTTTTTAGTAACAATGGGTGACGGTATTCTGCCTAAATAGTAAACACAGGTAATAAATAAGAGAATACTAAAGATTCGAGCCATAGAATTTCTCAATTCTGACACAAGGTACTTATTCGATCGAATGTACTTATTCGATCGAATAGAATTATTTTGCTGTATCCAGACTAATACCAATTCAACCCATTTCATG